TGCATTAGAGCCACAAGAAGCTTGGGCTGAGATAATATACAAGTCTTGCTGTTCGGACCTTTTTGCGAAAGAGTAGAGTGAATAAGAAATGGAGCAAATTGGGAACTTCCCACGGAAAAATGGAAAAAAAAAGAAAGAGGATTTCTTGGGGATAGAGGGACTTGAACCCTCACGATTTCTAAAGTCGACGGATTTTCCTCTTACTGTAAATTTCATTGCTGTCGGTATTGACATGTAGAACGGGACTCTCTCTTTACTCTTGTCTGGTCAAATGATATATCAGTATAGATACGTACTATTCTATTACGTATAGAAGGTAATACCTTCCTTTCTGTATTTTTGTTTCTTTTGTTTCTTTCTTTTGTTTCTTTCTATAGAAGGATTCCTGCTACCAACGTAATCCAACCAACTCCATTCGTTAGAACAGCTTCCATTGAGTCTCTGCACCTATCCTCTTTGGATTCTTTTTAGATCCTTTTTCTTTTATTATTTTTCTTTTTTTAGAGATTTATTAGATATTAGATTAGTTATACATATTATACATATATAGCTATATATCTTAATATCTTATCTTTTATCTTTCAATATCTATTGAAATATTGAAAATCTATTGAAATATTGAAAGAGATATAATGAAATACAAATAGATATAAAATACAAATAGATATAAAATACAAATAGAAATAGAAATAGATAATCTTTTTCTTTTAGAAATTTAGAAATGATTTTTCGAAATGAAATTCGAATTTATCTAAATCGAAATATAGAATTTTGATAATAAATAGAAAAAAAAAACCGTGTTTTTCAAAAACAAGGATTTGGCTCAGGATTGCCCATCTCTAATTCCAGGGTTTCTCTGAATTTGGAAGTTTTTCACTTAGTAGGTTTCCATACCAAGGCTCAAAACAATTAAGTCCGTAGCGTCTACCAATTTCGCCATATCCCCCCCCCCCTTTTTTTTTTCTTTTTTGATTTGATACCGAGATTTCCTTTCTGTTGGGATTCTACAGACCTGTTCTTTCTATTTATCTATTTATCTATTTATCTTAAGCCCTAACTTAAGACCATTGAATTTATTCAATATTTCGATTTATCCTTTCTTTTTTTTTTTCTACGAATATAGATTGATCCATAGATTGATAGACTGCCTCCACGGGCCCGGACTTTTTGGGTCCATGTGGCAGGGAAGCCCCCCTACATAGGGGGGGCTCCCCGGTCAGCCATGTAGGTGGATCCCCTCCTTTCTCATTTTTTTATCTATACTATTTCTTTATATACTTCTTCCTTCTTCCGGGAGGGGATCCATTTTCTTTCTCCATATAGTTCCTACAAGATAAAAAGCACACAATAGATGATGAACCCTTATATTGCCGGTTTTGTCCCCGGATGACGTCCATATTATCGTGGGTCTTCCTTTATCGAGGTGCTTCTAGGACTTTATGGAAATTTTATGGATCGAAATACTATGCAATCCATAATTATGCAATCCATAAATATGGATTGCATATATTATGCAATCCATAAATGCGGATTGCATATATTATGCAATCCATAAATGCGGATTGCATAGATAAGCCACTGCGCTTATTAATGGAGTGGCTTGAAAACCACTTTGTTTGGGAATAACCAAAATGCAACCAAAGGGTCTGGAATATCCATCATTTTAAATAAGAATCACAAAAAGAAGAAGGAGTACAATTAGCATTATCGGTAGTGTCTTCCACATAAATTCTAGCATCTTGCCGCACCCTCGGCGATACCACTCACTTAGGGTAAAGAAGATACAATAAATAACGAAACTGTAGCCCGCAAAATCCATCAATAAAATGTAGTTTTCACGGACTAAGTACCAACCCACGTACATAGTACGCATTGCTAGTATTTCTAACTTCCTGAAAAAAAATCTTTGGATTTTTTCCAGTTTTTCATGGAATTGATATTTCATCGGAGCAAAGAACCGTACGAGTAACTCTTTAATCTCTTCAATATTCATAAGTTGTGCTCTCCTATGCGTAAATGCAAGTGAAGGTTTTGTATAAATGGATGTCCAGTAACATTTGTCTCGTGTCGACTCTTCCGTAACTAAAACGAATGTCTGTCCACACGAGCCTTAATTTTTACTTGGTTTGTCTGTTTGTATAAATGGATGTCCAGTAACATTTGTCTCGTGTCGACTCTTCAGTAACTAAAACTAATGTCTGTCCACACCACACGAGCCTTACTTGTTACTTGGGTTTTCTTAAAGTATGTTGATTCTTTCGTAAATCATAACCAAACCAATATTTATTACCTCTATGTCACTAGTATCTCGACCTCTACCTTTACGTTAGTATATCGGTACAGAATGCCGAAAATACTATCACTAACCGGGAATTGATTTGGCAGCTATTGGACTAAATCTCCTATCACCTATGAAAATGAAAAGATCCCACGGACGTATTTCTTTCGCTACGTCATTATCTATTATACATATGGAGGCTGTACTTTGTCAACATTATGACAAATCTTTTGCCACCTTTGTCAAAAGTGCTCGACAAATAGAGAGTCTCAGATCGATATCAATCATTCTCTCTATTCCCAACTTGAATAGTTCCCAGTGCTGCTCATGAATTTGTATTCGAGAATCCAAATTTCATCCTTACTGCCATCCAGGCAGCCCCTAGAATGTCGATTCGATCCCGCAAGAGTTCTGAATCACACTTAATAATTTGCAATCCATGGATCCGTCCTTCCAACAGGGACTCCAAATTCTCTAATCGAGAACTCCTAGAACTCCACCCGTTTTCGATTTTATTCCATCCGTTTCGAATTTCATTTCAATTTAAAGGGAACCCCCTTTCCTTTCTCGATTATGTAAATTTCCATCCCGGGACTTATCTTAATGGATTTCATTTCAAGGTTTAACCAAAGGTTTAACCAATTCAAGAATGATTCATTTCAAGGTTTAACCAAAGGTTTAACCAATTCAAGAATGAAACGAAGGGATGGGGTTTTGTATTATGAGACTGTTCCATTATATACTAATCTAATTCGATTGTCAAGAGTACTCAAAAATGGAATAGTTTTAATTAAGAATTTCCAAATTCCAAAATCAAAATCGAATTTTCAATAGATTGCAATTTCCACAAATCGATATATTCAAGAAGAATATTACATCTATTTCTTGAAAGAATATCAAAATCAAAAGAATATCAAAATCAAAAGAATATCAAAATCGAATAACGAATAAATAGATAGAAATCGAATGATATAGAAAAAACTGTATCTAATAAGCTAGTAATTCATAATATACGAAACGGGAATATATAAAAAAAACGAATGAATATCCATGGAATATGGATATAACAAATTAGTAATAATTTAACATAACAATATTAGCAATAAGATTGCTATTAATAAATGATATTAATATTATTCAAAAAAGATAAGATAAGAAATTAGTAACTAACAATCTAATAATAACTAACTAAGAATAGCTAAGTAAGATCCCTGTGGTTTATTAAGTTCCTATGCACCATTTCCTTTTCTTTTCTGTGAGCCCGCTTAGCTCAGGGGTTAGAGCATCGCATTTGTAATGCGATGGTCATCGGTTCGATTCCGATAGCTGGCTTTTTTCTCTATTTGTTTTTTTGTTCAACTTTTTCCAAAATCTCTCAAAATATGGAAAAGTCCCCTGTTCCTGCGTCCCCTTACAACTATGAAAAAAGGAATGAATTCGAGAAAAAAGGGGGTCTCTAACAAATCGGATTAAAAAATCGGATCCCCCTAGAACAAATCATAAATGGAGTCTTAACTTACTATTCTCCCTATTTCGCTTCGTCTGCTATCTTCGTCTGCTATGCTATATATTTATATATTCTATATATATGGAATACCTAGAATCTGAATATTGATACAATTATTTTCGTTCTACTTTGTAGTGCCCTCGTAGATTTAGCTTTGCTTTACTTTATTATTATTTAGTTCAGTCTTAATTTATGCATTTCTTATTTAAATGGAAATTTTAATAAAAAATCAAGGAGTCTTTATGTCTCGTTACCGAGGACCTCGTTTCAAAAAAATACGCCGCCTGGGGGCTTTACCAGGACTAACTAGTAAAAGACCTAGATCTGGAAGTGATTTGAAAACCCAATTACGTTCCGGGAAAAGATCACAATATCGTATTCGTCTAGAAGAAAAACAGAAATTGCGTTTTCATTATGGTCTGACGGAGCGACAATTACTTAGATACGTGCATATCGCTGGAAAAGCAAAAGGGTCAACAGGACAGGTTTTACTACAACTACTTGAGATGCGTTTGGATAATATTCTTTTTCGATTGGGTATGGCTTCGACCATTCCTGGAGCCAGGCAATTAGTTAACCATAGACATATTTTAGTTAATGGTCGTATAGTAGATATACCTAGTTATCGTTGCAAACCCCGAGATATTATTACTACCAAGGATAAACAAAGATCAAAAACTTTGGTTCAAAATTCTATTGCTTCATCTTCCCACGAGGGATTGCCAAAGCATTTGACTCTCGACTCATCCCAATATAAAGGATTCGTAAATCAAATAATAGATAGCAAATGGGTAGGTTTGAAAATTAATGAGTTCTTAGTCGTAGAATATTATTCGCGTCAGACTTGAACCCAATGAAAGAAAAAAAAAAGTTTCGGACCCGTTTTTTGTCCTTTTTTCATAGATCTAAGGGTCTGGATCCCTATTCTTTACGTATTCCATATTAAAAATGAATCGATCAGTAATAAGATTTGCATTTGAAGCCTTTCCGATACGGCTACATAATTAGGAATAGATAATCCATTCGAAAGGCCTTACTGTTGGAATAAGAATAATGGTATCTTGATTTTCTACCTTCTAGTTCGTACCGTTACCAAATTGGATGAAGATATGGAAACGGAAAGAGAGGGATTCGAACCCTCGGTAAACAAAAGCCTACATAGCAGTTCCAATGCTACACCTTCAACCACTCGGCCATCTTTCCGACAGAATCTTATTATTGACCAGAAAGCGAATAAATAGCGAGTCATTCGTATTATTGCAGTAAGGGACAGCCGATTCATATCTAATCGAAAAATCTGAAAAAAAAAAGATTCCTTTTTAGGTTCGAGGATTAAAAAAACCTTTTTTGTAACAAAAAAGGGGTATTCCTGTTTGTCAAGACACCGGACGATCTTTTATTATTCTGCCATTTCTACCGGGTAAAACCAAGGGCTTGGAATCCATCAACTGAGGAAATCCATATACGATGATTTGATTTATTTAGACTATTATTCCTATATAGGATAGGAGTCCAAAATTCCTTTCGAATTTCCGATTTAGTAAGGTGAATTTCTCTCATTCATATCTATTCTATGGATCTATTAAAAATTCATGAATTGTGCTATCGATTTTGCTATTTTGATTTATGTACGCATTATGGAAATCAAATGGATTATTACTGTAATGTAAAATGATTCTTTTTTTTCTTCCTTCTATTTGAATCAAAATTCAATCCAAATTCCTCGAATTCCATTATTGGAATGCATAGGAAAATGAAAATAGGATCCTTGATTCTTTCCTTTCGTTTAGACGAAATAGCAATACCTTACCTCATCGGTATACTACTTAAATTGAATTGGGTTTTATCCATTTATCCAATTAAATAAAAAAATTTCTTATCTCCCCCTCTTCAAGGAGGAACAGTTAAAGCCCACATTTTTTCGAATTCTAATTAATGTGTTTTTATGTTATTTCGTACTGTATAATTTCTTTGTTTATGAGATCGTTTTCCCGGGGGGGGGAAATGAGAAGAATTCGAAAATGGGTTGCTAATTATGCCTAGATCTCGGATAAATGGAAATTTTATTGATAAGACCTTTTCAATTCTAGCCAATATCTTATTACGACTAATTCCGACAACTTCAGGAGAAAGGGAGGCATTTACTTATTACAGAGATGGTGTGATTTGATTCTTTTTTTATTGTTTTTTTCCTGCTTACTTGAATCTTATCTTCTGAGAAATAGATATGAGAAATCGAAAAGAAAGAAAGAAAAAATGATTTAAATAAAGCCACGCTTGTTGAAGGTGAAGTTTGGAGATAGAACAATTCCTTCTATCGTGTATCCTCGATTGCTGCAGCCTCAGATGCTTCCATTATCAATTTGAGTATTAAGCGAGAGGTTACGCCTATAGGTTCTTGCAGGTCAATCCTACTTACTCTACTAGTACCAATAGGCAGCATAGGGAAAAAAGCACTACACTCGGGAATCAACAACATGAAAACTTTGTTATAAATGACCCTCTTTCCTCATCGGGGCTAAGAAAAATGGTTGGGACAACAAACATCCATCTCGTTCATACCTTGGATACCCGTATAGCCATCGAAGATCGTTGAAGTGACTAATTCCTGGAAGTAAGGAGCGTTAAGGACAAAGAAATTGTTGGAGTTTCTATTCATCTAGAAATATAGCACGAATATTTCTGAATTGGTATTAAAGAAAACTCTTGCAGAAAGGCTGGCTAGAAATTTCTTGTAAAAATCCTAGTCCCCGTCAGTTCATAATGAGAATATTGCTATTTTGATTTCATAGATTTCGAGTACCATGCACATAGGGGAGGAGCCGTATGAGATGAAAATCTCACGTACGGTTCTGGAGCGGAGATTCTTTGAACAGAATGAACGACCGTAACGGATGTCGGCTCAATCTGAAGGAAATTATGCGGAAGCTTTACAGAATTATTATGAAGCTACGCGACCAGAGATTGATCCCTATGATCGAAGTTATATACTCTATAACATAGGACTTATACACACAAGTAACGGGGAGCATACGAAAGCTTTGGAATATTATTTCCGGGCACTAGAACGAAATCCGTTCTTACCGCAAGCTTTTAATAATATGGCCGTGATCTGTCATTACGTGCGACTATCTCCATTATAGAAAAAGGAAAAAAGAAAATAGACTAGTAAATGAAATACTAGAAAAAAATGGGCTTTCTACATATGCATCGTCCAAAGCAACGATTTTTATAAGCTGTAGCAAGGAAAAAAGAACCCAAATATTAGAAAATGAGTACGGCCCATATACTTATATTCGATGGATAAAGGATCAAATTGATAGAGGAAGCACCGTAAAGATCAATTCATTTGGGATCGATACAATAAGAACTGCTTAATTATCTCATGATATGAGAGAAAAGTTAGGAATCCACTTATGTAGTAGAGTGGATCCACTAGGATATTGAGCAGCGGTGTAGCATCAAATCCCAAAGATAGTCAGACTTCTTTCTTATGGAAGAAGGTCTTTTTCAAAAATTCTATATCAATTTCATATATGTATGAATATGAAAGCGAGATAGTTACCTTTCAGAAAATTCTAACAAACCAATAAGACTAATATAGGTAGGAAGATTTCTATGTTTTCTTTTTCTGAAGTGAAGGTGGGAGAAAAGAGAAAACTATGAAAATGAGAGTTTGAACCTTATGGAATTAACTTCTTTCTTCTGGGCTAAC